CCATACACCTTGCTGGGATTGTAGTTCAATCGGTCAGAGCACCGCCCTGTCAAGGCGGAAGCTGCGGGTTCGAGCCCCGTCAGTCCCGAACTAGGATCCGATGAATTGATAAATTCATCTCTCCATTTTTCTGTGAAAGGGGGGACAGGTAGCAAGATCTAATCCCCAGCGGGGATCCTTATTTCTTTTGTTTTTCGTTTCGCATTTATCATCGTACAAGTACGGGAATTTTAATTTCTTTCACTAATACCGATTGATAAGGGGAGACATATGTAAGTTGGTACAATCGGTGGCATTACTATATTTAGTATTTTAATAGATACCATACTCGTCTAACTTTCTTTTTCAATTGTTCTTGAACAATGAAATGGAATATAGTTCCCCTATTTTTACCGGGAGTACATACACAAATTGTATTCGTTTATTGTACGATACACAATGAACTTAACATAATTACCTTGACTTTGTTTGTGTATCCTCAATTACTAATTGGAAACAATCTATCTATTCTCATGCAAATTGCACACTGAATTTTTGATGTATACGTTCTAGTCTCAATCCAAGAAAGAAGAAGAGATACTATACTAATAAAATAAAAGACCAAGCAACGCACCTTTTTAGTAAATTAGTAAATTTGTTGGAATATTAGATCTTTTCCACTTAAGACCCGTCCTTTTTTCCATCTCACTTCTACTGTTTGGATCTGTGTGACCCATAGAATACCGGTCATATTCATATAATATCTCATAATTGTATGTATAAGTATAAGGAAAGAGAGTTGTATAAGGAAGACAAAGACAGTAGGTTATGGAAAAGAAAAAAAAAGTGGAAAAAAGGATGAAAAATTCAATGGAATTCCTGATCCAATAAGGAATCCCATTTCGGATTTAGTATGGATAAAAGAAAAGATTTTCTTATGTTATACTATTCAATTCTCGACGATGAATCGATTTGATAGATCAGATATTGTTATTCATAATATTGATCCGATTCAGTATCATCAGAATTCAATTCATCCCATTGAATTGACAGGAGTAAAATTTCTTATCTCTATGGGATTAGATCCCGAGTTATTGCGAAGTAAAAAAAACAATGAGATTATGGAAGTCAATATTCTCGCATTTATTGCTACTGCACTGTTCATTCTAGTTCCTACTGCTTTTTTACTTATCATCTACGTAAAAACAGTCAGTCAAAATGATTAATTTAACTGAAACTTGTTTGGATTATTAGTTCTTATCAATGATTGAAGAAATAAAAGAAAGGGATTAAAACTCCAAGTTTTAAATGAAATAATTTGGATGGAATCATAACTATCTGAGAAAGTGTGGTAGAAAGAACTATATTATATATAGTTCTTTCTACCACACTAGATAGTATTGTATATTTTTATCATATAAATTTATTATCATATAAATAGTATGATCATTAAATAGTATGATCATATAAATTTTATCATATAAAGTTGTATACAGATATGGTTTTATATAGATATAGATCAATTTACAATATGTATATGTATTAGATGTACATCTAATACATATACATCGAAATAGCAGTCTAATTCTATTTCTTTTTTTTTTCGCTACATCTACTTGTATGGGTTTCGATCAATCCAAAATAATCCAAGGCCAACTCTTCTAATTCCTAGGCTTCTTATAACTTATAACTAAATATATAGATTTATATTAATAATTATATTTATATATAATATATATTTATTTATATTTATATATAATATATATAATAATATAATAAAATTATATTTATTTATATATAATAATATAATAAAATATAATAATATAATAAAAATATATATATATATATATACTAAGTCCCGAGATCCATTGAAAAAATCAATGGAGGAAAAATAGTATGGGTATGGGCATATATTAACTATTAACTATATAAAATAAAATAAAATATAAAATAAAATAAAAAGAAAAGAAAACGAAACTAAGGAATCTTTTTTTTTTTTTTTTTTAGTTTCGCAAAACGATCGATCAATTAAACGATTGATACAATTCGATCACTCAATCGATTATTCAATTAGTAGTACCCCTAGAGTCCACTTCTTCCCCATACTACGAGTGAGAGGGAAAATGTAAAGACTACCATTAAAGCAGCCCAAGTGAGACTTACTATATCCATGTGAATTATGTCTCCTATCTCTATGAAGGAATTATTTGATTATTGATTATTGATCAATAATCATAGTGGAATCAATGGTGCAGAGTCAAAAGAAAATAGGATTCTGACTTAAGGCTATTGATGAACTAATCCAATGAATCTACTCGTAACAAGTTCCTATATTATAAAATTTCTGGTAGAATCGGAAAGCATTAAGCACAAATAGGATACACACACCTTTTATTTGGAAATAGCAAAGGAATGCTTCTAATGGAACATGTAGAAATAGTAAGACCTATTGTTTGTTACCTTTCTTTCATAAGCAAAAGACGTCAAAATATACCATCAAGATAGATAACCATCTATCAGATACCTCTATTTTATTTGATCTAAGGCTTACGTCTTTCTTTCTGTGAAAGAATGGAATGGTAAGACATCACCACCATTATTACATACATTCTCTTTTTTGTAATCCCCTACACGGGCAAAGAATTTTTTTTTTCAACTTTTCTTTTTACTCTATAAAAAAGAGCCGCCCAACCATGTTGATTGAATGTTTGAGTACTCAAAGCCTCTCGTGAGTCTGGATACAAAATATCTTCAGTCCTTTCCACAACTTCTAAATTGATTTCCCATCAGCCTATTCTATTCAATCTAATTCCAGACAGAGTCAGTAGACACTATTTTAGTATTTAGTATAGGTAGTGTAAGATAATTAGGAAGTCTTGATAGTCTTTCGTATAATCTCTTCTTCAATCCTAGGAGCAAAAATGGAGTGTCCTTTAGGAACCTTTGGATACTAAGATTTCCGACCTCTTACTTTCGTAGTTCTGAATCCCAGAATTGACTCTCACTATTTATTTGATTCAATTGATATCATAAATCAAATAAATGTCCGAATCAATCATTAACATTAATAAGTAAGGGTTACTTCATACCTATTGGTACCGGTTTGTACCGGTACCCAGAACCCAGATTTTGAGAAAAAAAATTTACAGTTTTTTGTATAGAATTCTGGATTCTAAAAATCAAGTATCGACAGGCCTAGTCGTTTGCCTCTGCTTCTTGCGGGGCAAGAATTTGTCGAGTTAGATCAGCAGAATAAGAAATTTCAAGTCTTTTGTTGATCAGGCGACACCCGGATTTGAACTGGGGATAAAGGATTTGCAGTCCCCCGCCTTACCACTTGGCCATGCCGCCAAATCTGATCCAAAAAAAATGGATAATATTTTTATCCATCCATATTCTATTACTAATTTTTTTTTGATCTTTAATCCCATTGTACTTATCCCTTTTCAAAAATTAATCCCTATTTTTTATTGGATCCAGTTTAGATTATTCTCTTCGATTGATTGTATCTCAAAAGACACACTGCTTAAAAACTTCCCTTCTCCTTCTATTGAAAAGAGAAAAAATAGATTTCCGGTCACAGACCGAAAAATTCAGGGCAAATTTGAACCATTAACTATTTTTACTTTAGAATTAGTGAACGGTTCTTAAATTTGTATCTAAAATTGTATTTCTTTAATGGTATAAGAAAATCAAATTGATTTACGACTAATCAGTATCAATTATTTTCAATAATCAATCCTTTTCAATTTCAATTATAACAAAATATATGTGTATATGTAAACCCCAGAACAGAAATTGTTACACAGATACCGAATTGGGTCTTTCTCTTATGTACATATCCCTATAGAGAATTATCGTGCTTAAATTTTTCATTGAATATTTTGAATAGAAAATAGGAATTATGATATAGTGCGACCTGACTTCTGTTGCCACAAGTAAAATTACGATAAAAGATGCGATATGCGGATAGGTATATCGGCATGTACTTAATAAATACTACTCCTATTACTATTACGCAATTCAATCGTATTCTATCTATAAATTCTACTACCAAAAAGAATCCGCGAATTCTTTTTTGAACATTAAAGTGTGCTAAAAAAGGAAATTCTATACTGCTCCTGATTATTCTGTTTTTATCTCATTCATAAAGAGCAGATTTAATCTTGAATCCATTTATTTTTTGGTACCCAATCTGATCGTATTATCATAATAATAGGTATAAATTGGATCAATTTTTATATTCTATACAAGACTCCATAAGTGGAAGTGATAGAATTTTTTTTTCCAGGAATGTTTTATCAATTCATTTCCATTTGTACTTGTCGCAAATTCGAACTTGCGTCGAAAATGCTCTTCATTCCTCCGTCTTGTTTCCGTTCATACGTATGAAATACATTACATATATGGAGTTGCCTGAAATTTCATGTGATTCAGTAAACAGAATGTACATTCCATCATTGCTAGATCGATCCGTATGGTTCGATGAATAGTGAGTCAATAATGGGATTTTTTCGATAAACAGGAAACTTAAGATTAAGATGCTCCGGAATGGAAATGAGGGAATGTCCACAATACCTGGATTTAGTCAGATTCAATTTGAGGGATTTTGTAGATTCATTAATCAGGGCTTGACGGAAGAATTTCATAAATTTCCAAAAATTGAAGATCAAGAAATTGAATTTAAATTATTTGTGGAAACATATAAATTGGTAGAATCCTTGATAAAAGAAAGAGATGCTGTGTATGAATCACTCACATATTCTTCTGAATTATATGTACTCGCGGGACTAATTTGGAAAACCGGTAGAGATATGCAAGAACAAACCGTTTTTATTGGAAACATTCCTCTAATGAATTCCCTAGGAACCTTTATAGTAAATGGAATATACAGAATTGTGATCAATCAAATATTGCAAAGTCCCGGTATTTACTACCGTTCAGAATTGGACAATAACGGAATTTCTGTCTATACCAGCACTATAATATCAGATTGGGGGGGAAGATCGGAATTAGAAATT